GCCAATAGAGTTGCCTATCTATAATTTTGATATTTACTGAAATAATTTTTCTGAAATATTGGAGAAATCCCTTTACTGGGTAAAAATAATAGGTACAATTTTGAGTGTTTTGCTTATGTACAAAGTAACAAACAAATATTATAATTGGGCCGTTCGATCATTTTTCAGTCATTCATTGAATGATAAATCACTACAAGTGAAGGAGATACACGATTTAAATAACGAAAGATCCAATATTTAAAAATTGTATCTAAAATGACTGGAAAAGTAGAAACAAGACCGGATATAATTTGATCATTATGAGCAAATCCAAAATCTTTGTAGACAGAGCCAATCATTAATTCCCAACCGTGAGGCGAATGGAATCCTATACATAAATCAGTTAATAAAAGAATAGAAAAAGCCTTTATTGTGTCGCTTAAGTTATATAGGAATTCTTGAACCCAAGAGTTAAGAATAACAAGTTCTTCATTACCTAGAATAGAATAACCACTTAGAATAACGAAACAGATTATATTTGTCGAGAAATGTAAAATTGTATGGATACGATCCTCATTGTGCATCTTGATCAATTGGGTCGTTTCTTTGTAGATTTCGACGCGAAGCTTTTGTAAATGCGTTTCTGGGTATTCCTTTAGCATTTCCTCCAAACGAAGGAGTTCCTCTAAGTTTATGAATTTTTTTAGAATACTCTTTTCTTGAATATCATTCAAAAAAATTTCGGATTGCCCAATATTCCACCAATTAGTAATCCAAGATTCCAGACTTTTTTTAAATGAGAGAGAGATCCACCAAGGCAAAAATACTATAAATGCAAGATATAGAAGGGAAATAAATACTTTCTTTTTTGCCATTTTTTCGTCTGTGAATTTTTGAAGTTTTAATGAACTCACCCCATGCCATGCGTCGACTCTATATGATACTAATATTTCTATCAAGCATAAGTTATATCCCAACCCAAGCCATCGAGCCCATTAATCTATTAATCTATTTCGAGGTTTTTATTTGTGATGCAGTAGAGTGGTTAGGTTAGTCCTTTAATCTAGAAAGAATACAGAATAAGAAGGAACTCACTTCAAAGTAATATTAGTTGGATTTCGAGACGAAAGAACTCCCGTTTTATTAAAAAAAATATCAAATATAAAAAAAAATGATGAACACAAAAAATTTCGTTTTAGAGTTGCTTCGTATACATTTACTTTGGCTTGAATAGGCAGGCATTCAGAACAAACTTCCGTTAAGTTATCGTATAGAAAAAAGGAGGGTTCTTGAGTTTTTTCCCTCTTGCAAAGTATTCATTTTTCAGTTCCTTTTTTTCAAAATACTTCAATTGGTACGCGCAAGAAATAGGCCAATTCAGCAGCTTTTTGCTCAATTTCTCGTGGAGTCAAATTCTCATCAGTACGTGTCAAGGGAATGGCCCCCTGGCCTCTGATTTCCATATAAAGAACCCGACGAGCAAAAAGACCCTCTTTATTTTCTATTCTGATAGACTGAATATCTTTCATAAGGAATCGCAGGAATATGCGACGGTTTTTTCCAGGAAATCCCCAACGAAAAATACACACTATGCCCTCTTTTATATCAAACCGATCATAACCACTACCTACATTCCACGAAATTGTGCACCACAAGTAGGAGCTAATAAAGAGACCCGCGATCCCATAGAAAGACATCACGATCCCCTGTGGAAAAAAATTTATTTGCTGAGAAGGAAACAAAGATATAAAATTCTTACCAAAATAACTGGAGATTCCAACCAATACAAACCCTAATGAACCTAAAAAAAGAATGAGGGCCCAACCGAAATTACTTATTTTTCGAGATCCCGCTATAAGTTCTATCCATATACGTTCTGATCGCCAACTCATACTCTCACTAGACCTAGTTGCATTTTATTGAAATTGGAAGAATAACAAAAAGAAATTTTAGTTTACTTTTTTTGTTTCCGAAGTAACTCTCATCAACCAGCACTACTATAGATGTGAAACTTTTATTTTAGAAAAATTCATCGAATTACTTAGATCCAAACTAAAATAATAACATCTCTTTCATACGATTTCCTATAGATATCCACATATAGATATATTCACTTTACATTTCCGAAACTCTCCCCGCTACCGATCCATTTGAAATTGTTATAATTAATTTACCCATATATCATGTTTACACATACATAAGAGTTTATGCTCGAAAGAAGTCACATGTTATACCATATTCTACTAAATAGATAGGGGTGTTATGATCAAAGTTAGTTTTGAAAAAAAAAATGGATACAGAGTTGTCCCTATAGTATCTAAAAAATTTTGTTTTTTTGAACATGAAGAAATAAAGAAACCATTGCAATTGCCGGAAATACTAAGCCCACTAAAGGCACAAAAATGGAGGGAAAGCTGTTGAGAGTTATCATTGAGTGGGTACCTCGATTTAATATTTGTACCTGTTATTTTTATTTTTTGCTTTATATTTTATATTACTATTTTTTTTTACCTTATATTGTTATAAAGATATTTTATAATTCATATATTTTATAATTCATATATAATATATATATAATTATTATATTATACTAAGTATACCTAAGTGAGTATATACCTAAATAAGGAATATATAAGTATATGTTTTAATAATTTTTTTTTGAATAAATACTTATAAAAAATGTGTAAATAAACGGACTTATTCACCCTTCTACACGTTTCTACACGAAATATATGTATGATAATCCACCTTTTTTTTATTCATATTTTTAGTTATTTTCGTGCTCTTGTCTTATAATTTAAGAATTTTCATTTCAAAAAATTTATTCCGTTTTATTAATTATTAAATTAATAAATAAATTAAAACCCTACTCTACAGCTCTACTTAATCTAAGTTTGATCCAAAGGAAAGAAGGCGTGTAGCCGAAATAATTCACTCAGAACATCCTTTAAAAGATTACGTGGTACGATTAGATCGAATAATCCCTTATGGAATAAATATTCAGCCACTTGTGAATCTTCGGGTACTGTCTTATTCAATGTTTGTTCAATTACTCGTTTACCCGCAAATGCAATGTAAGCGTTTGGTTCAGCAATAATGATATCTCCCAACATACCAAAACTAGCCGTCACCCCACCTGTGGTAGGAGATGTAAGGACTGCGACATAAAATAACTTTTTATTTGATTGATAATCATATAAAGCGGAAGATATTTTAGCCATTTGCATCAAGCTCAAACTTCCTTCTTGCATGCGGGCTCCTCCGGAAGCACACACTAGAATAAGAGGTAAAAGTTTATTGGTAGCATACTCAGCCAAACGCGTGATTTTTTCACCTACTACAGATCCCATACTACCTCCCATAAACTGAAAATCCATAACCCCAATTGCTACGGGAATGCCATTTAATTGACCTGTGCCTGTTTGAACAGCCTCAGTTAATCCTGTATTTTTTTGATAAGAATCAATACGATCTTTATAAGGTTCCTCTTCCGAATGAAATTCAATGGGATCTAGAGAGACCATGTCCTCATTCATAGGATTCCAAGTACCTGGATCAATCAAAAGTTCGATTCTATCGAAACTACTCATTTTCAAATGACATCCACACTGTTCACAAATATTCATTTTGGATTTTAAAAATTTCTTATAATTTAATCCATAACAATTTTCGCATTGAATCCACAAATGCCTGTATTTTTGAGTTACATTTAAATTATTAGATCTTATATCACTACCATCTTTGCTAATTTTGATACTGGAACTCCCGCTTTTACTACTAGTTCTGCTTTCGCCACAAATGTAACTATAAATGTAACTATCACTGTAATTGTCACTATTGCTTAAAATATAACTATCAATACAAATTTGAGAACGAAGATAACTGTCAATGCAACTAGTAATGTGATTATTCCAACTACTAGTAATGTGATTATTCCAACTATAATTAGAATTAGTATCATACGGGTAACGGTCGTGGCGATTATCGTCACTTTTAGTTGCATTATTCATATAACTCGAAGTCTGGTAAAACGAACTTTTTAGTTCACTTAGAAAAGAATGATCGGTGTCAATCTCAAAATTTTTATTTTCAATATCAAAATATATGGAATAACCGTCCCTATTACTATCCATAACGAAAAAAGTCTCATCCGATATTAAATTCCGAATGGATCCGCCGCCGACTAAACGATCAACATTACTGTAATTAGACTTGTCACTACAATTAGACACGTCTTTATCCATATCATCTATAATTTGATCTTCATTTACACTGGTATTTTCAAAAGGACCAAAACCGGCCATTGATTTACTTAGCCTACACCCGTGTTCTAAATCCCCGCTAAACAAGACCGAACCAAACCACCCTTTTTCCATAGAACTTTCTTGCCCCTAATTTACATGAAAATACAATAGATGAATAGTCATTTACATGAAAATACAATAGATGAATAATCGTCCGATAAAACTCATTTGAATATTCCGATTCGAATAAACATATAAATCCAATCAATAGGGTTATTAACTAATATGAGGGGGTATTAAAAAAAAGCCGTTTCTCCTAATACTATGAATAAAAAACCTTTTTTGTAAAATCTCGCCTACTAAATCTAATCAGTTTCTATTCCAACACCGAATGAAAAGGACAATATACAGGATGGGTAGAAGAAGCTGCTTGGCGCGATCCATGATCCAAAAATGGAGGATCAGGCTATACTATAAATAGAAAAAATACTAATTACATTACAGAATTCCATTACATTCCAAGTATAAGGGTAAATTATTAAGTATAAGAATACACCAATCCTAAGGATCCGGAGGATTAATTGTGGATCCAACACAACAATAAAAAAACGTTAAGTTATTTCGTCTTATCTTTTTGAATTTTAGATCTTGTATATTTAGATAAATATGGATCTATCAAAAATCGAGAGATCTATACAATAAGATCCTTTTATTGTATTCGGCTCAATCTTTTTAATAAAAGATTGGGCCGAGTTTAATTTCAATTCAATTAAGGGA